TACGGAGGAATAGGCTATTCTTTTTTTTAAATTCCGTTGACCAAGAGATGTTGAAGCTGCATAAATTATTTGCATTGTACCCACTATTATCAACCAGGGAGAAAATATGGAATGAGCATGGGGTAATAATTCCATATTGATCCGAACTAATCCATATGCTCCCATTTTTAATAAAATTCCGGCTAGAAGCATACAAGTACTGTAATGTGCCTCCCCGTGGGTGTCTGGTAACCACGTATGCAAGGGTATAATCGGCGATTTGACAGCAAAAGCAATAAGAAATCCAATATAGAATATTATTTCCAGTGCGACCGGATATGATTGATTAGCTAATGTTTCAAAATTTAATGTTGGTTCATTAGAACCGTATAAACCGATACCCAAAACCCCTATTAATAGAAAAATGGAACCCCCTGCAGTGTACAAAATAAATTTTGTAGCCGAGTACAGACGTTTCTTTCCCCCCCACATGGATAGAAGTAGATAAACGGGAATTAATTCGAACTCCCACATGATGAAAAAAAGTAAAAGGTCTCGAGAAGAAAATGATCCTATTTGACCACTGTACATTGCTAGCATCAGGAAATGGAATAATCGTGAATCTCGAGTAACTGGCCAAGCCGCCAAAGTGGCTAAAGTGGTGATAAATCCTGTCAGTAAAATGGGCCCTATAGAAAGTCCATCTATTCCCAATCTCCAGTAAAAATCAAAAAAATTTATCCATTTATAATCTTCCGCCAGCTGGATTAATGGATCGTCCAATCGGAAATGATAACAAAATGCATAGGTTGTTAGAAGGAGTTCTAATATGCATATACACATGGTATACCACTTAATTAGCTTATTTCCTCTATGAGGAAGAAAGAAAATTAAAGAACCTGCAAATATTGGTAAAACTACAATTATTGTTAACCAAGGAAAATAATTCGTGGTAAAGACAAGATACACTTGTACCAGAAAAACCCGTGCTCAAAAAGACTTTTTTTTGAGCACGGGTTTTTTCAGTAAAAAAAATCAAATGGATTCAAAATGGATTCAAGTGGGGTTTTCTGGAACGTATCAATAAGCTAGACCCATGCTTCGAGTTGTTTCATGCCATAAATAAACTCGAACGCTCAAGAAATCTGTTGGGCAAGCGGATTCACATCTCTTACAACCAACACAGTCTTCGGTTCGTGGAGCGGAAGCAATTTGCTTAGCTTTACATCCATCCCAAGGTATCATTTCTAACACATCGGTGGGGCAGGCTCGGACACATTGAGTACACCCTATACATGTATCATAAATTTTTACTGAATGTGACATGGGATCTATAAATTTTTGAACATCATAAAATTTCAATCTAGTAAACTTGTAAATGAATCATTATAGTTAAAGACTAGATGAATCAACGATTTACCAGAAATTTTCTAATCAATTTCCTTCGGGATCAACTCATAAGAAAGGACCAAGATACTTTGATTTCTTACGTTTTCGAAAACATGCTGTGGATTCGAACATATTGGACATGCTAATTCAAATTGGTGAATCTTATAATTTAATATTATTAATATTACTTATTCAACAAAGTTGATTGATTGATACGCGTTGATTTTCTGTTACGATAAATTGAGGAAACAATAGCTGATCCAATAGCTGCTTCAGCGGCTGCAATAGCTATAACAAAAATTGAGAAAATATTTCCTTTTAATTGCCGACTATCAAAAAAATCAGAAAATGTTACAAAATTTATATTAACCGCATTCAGTAGAAGTTCAAGACACATAAGGGCCCTAACCATATTTCGACTCGTGATCAATCCATAAATACCGATAGAAAATAAATAGGCACTCAAAACAAGTATATGTTCGAGCATCATTGACCAACTCCTTATCAATTTCGATTCATTTTAATATGAAAAAGAATTCAAGGGATTTGATTGACTAGAATAGAACAAAAAGAATATATTGGAAATATATCGAATAAACGAATTTCTATTTTATACACGAACAATATTCAAATAGAATTCAAGGAAATAGATGCTATAAGACAAAAAAAAGTTTAATTTGGCTTGCTTGCTATTTCTAGTTAGAAAGATTTATTACTGACGAGCCACAGCAATTGCACCTATCAAAGCAACTAAAAGAATTAGTGAAATGAATTCAAATGGAAGAAAAAAATCTGTTGCTAAATGAATTCCAATTTGTTGACTATTACTTATCAAATCTTGTTCTATAATTTGGTTTGATCTTGTAGTCCAAATAAGCCCGGACCATGATGTATCTAATATAGTAGTAATTAGCGAAACAAGAATACTTGTACAAACCAACGAAGTAAGGCCATTCCCAATGGTCCACAGATTAAAATCTTTATAATATTCTGAACCATTCATGAACATCACAGCAAATAGGATTAAAACATTTATGGCTCCCACATAAATAAGGAGCTGGGCAGCAGCTACAAAATGAGAATTTGCGAGAATATAGAATAAGGATATACAAACAAGAACCAATCCCAATGAAAAGGCAGAATAAATTGGATTGGTAAGTAATACCACTCCCAGGCCCCCTAATATAAGACCCGATCCCAGAAAAAATAAAAGAAAATCGTGTATTGGTCCAGGCAAATCCATTATATAGAGATAAATAAATCCAAATGCTTTTCATGATCTTATTGACCCGACCAGGAATTTTTTTTTTATGATACGGTCCTAATTGAATAAAATCCTAATCTATTAGGTGTGAATTGATCTAAGTACAATTATTGGGCAGTTTCGTTTTTGATTCTTTTTTTTTGTTTGTCCGAAAGGGTATTTTTTTTTGAAACTATATATTTCGAAACGAAATATATACGAATAGATTAATAGATTTTCAATAAAAATGAATTCGAAATTCTTATCAACCAGTTAATTTGTAATTGAATTTTTATTTATTGCCCAAACAAAGAGAAAGGCCTCATTCTTTTAATTCAAACCAAACATTCTTTTGACTCAAACCAAAACGGAACCTTAAAAGAATTGGAAATTTCTCTTTAATAGAATAGGGGGTTTACTTACTCAGTTTTTCTTTGAGGCGAATTCAAAATTGTTCGAATTGTATAATCGTCAATTACTGACATCGGTAAACGGCCCAAAGCAATTTGATTATAATTCAATTCGTGACGGTCGTAAGTAGAAAGTTCATATTCTTCAGTCATTGATAAACAATTTGTTGGACAATACTCAACGCAGTTACCACAAAATATACAAATTCCGAAATCAATACTGTAATTAAGCAATCGTTTTTTTCGAATATCCGTTTCAAATTTCCAATCAACAACAGGTAGATCTATAGGGCATACACGAACACATACTTCACAAGCAATGCATTTATCAAATTCAAAATGGATTCGCCCGCGAAAACGCTCCGATGTGATTAATTTTTCATAAGGGTATTGAATAGTTACGGGTAAACGATTTGCGTGGGATAAGGTAATCATGAAACCTTGACCAATGTACCTTGCTACTCGGACTGTTTGGTGGCCATAATTCATGAACCCAGTTACCATAGGGAACATATCGTGAATATCTATGAATCTTTTTATGTTTGTTTCTTTCTCTTGTTTGAACCAAGTCATGAATCTCATATTCTTTTTTTCTTTACAGTGAAAGAAGTTGGAAAGAAGTTGTTAATAATAGATTACCGAGAGAAATGGGTAAAAGAAATTTCCATCCAAGATTTAATAATTGGTCCATTCTTAACCTAGGTAAAGTCCATCTTGTTGCGATAGAAATAAACAAAAACAAATAAGTTTTAGCTAATGTAATAAAGATCCCAATTGTCGTTCCAAAGATTCCATTCATTTTTTTTATTTCAAATAGCTCAGGGACGAATACGTACGGAATGGAAATATTCCAACCCCCCAAGTAAAGAACTGTTATAAATAAGGAAGAAAGTAATAGATTTAGATAGGAAGCAACGTAAAATAAACCAAATTTGATACCCGAATATTCGGTTTGATACCCTGCTACTAATTCTTCCTCGGCTTCTGGTAAATCAAAAGGTAATCTCTCACATTCTGCTAGAGAAGAAATTAGAAAAACGATAAACCCTATTGGCTGACGCCACAAATTCCATCCCCAAAAACCATATTTTGATTGCGCCTCAACTATATCAACTGTACTTGAACTGTTAGATAATTATAGTCGATGATAACATCACTGTTTCCATCGCTAGTCCAAAACCGTACATGAGGTTTTCAACTCATACGGCTCCTCGTGGGTCACAAATAAATTTAAGGACCGAATCCGTATTATTTATCTTCGTATGGTTGTAGAATAGATAGAGAAAAAATGGATTGGAAGGTCCAAAATTATACCACTGGAATTCTGTCTGCTATATTATGAAGAATAAATAAATAAAAAAAGTGCTTCGGAATTGATCTCCCCCGTTAATAATTTCAATTTTTATTTGTTGAGTAATAACTTAAGCCTTCAATTTCAATAAAATACTTCTTGTAGAAATATCAATAGATATTTCAACCCATTGTTTTCGATTACGAAGAAAAATGAAACATTACATTAGCTCATAAAGCATGACACGGCTTATAGCTCTCTATATATATGAAAGAAAGAAGAATTTCTTTTTGATTCTTTATTGTTTCTTTTTCGTTCCTATTCTTCTTTCTGATCTGAGAAAACTACGAATGGGGGCTTAAACTAAAAAATAGTAAAGGATTATTTCGTTCCTGATAGTCATTACTTTAATCGGTGGATAGGAGCATACTCTGGACCGGAATCGTGGGGAGTACTGCCTACTCATTTCTACTAATTTAAAGCCCCAATTAGTATTCTTTTTATGTTATCCAGAAATTTTATATAATTTACATAATCTCCATTACTAATCCTTTGTGTATTTTGGTGTTCCTAATCATCCACTCATTTTTTTTGTTCAATCCCCCGTTTGGTTTGGCAATACATGTATGGGAATCCATACAAAGGATAGCGAAAACTATATACGGTTGATCTTTTGAGCCCGCTTCAAGCTAGATTGACTAATCAACCCGTCTTGGGGTAAAGACTTCTTCCTCTTATGTTTTCTTCCACTTAACTCTTGTACATAGGAAATGAGATTCCATTTTTTTTTGTTTAATTTACTGCGAATTTATAAGCTGCTTTCTTTCACTCATATATAACTATCTAATTTAGTTTATCAACCTGAAGGATAATAAAAAACGAAGATATCTAGAAAATCCATTCAGCTTATTTTCTAGAACGAAAGGAATAGGGAAAAGAAAAGTTTCTATTTCAACGAATCGCACGTAGAGATATTGATAAAACACATAGAGTTAATGGTATTTCATAACTAATCGATTGAGCAGCAGCTCGCAGACCACCTAAAAAGGAATATTTATTATTTGATCCGTATCCTGACATAAGAAGTCCAACAGGAGCAATACTTGAAATAGCAATCCATAAAAAAATACCGATATTGAGATCGGCTAAAATAAGGCGAGAGCTAAAAGGAATTACTGAAAAACTTAGTAAAATTGATATGACTGCTATAGAAGGTCCAATACTGAATAAACGAGTATTTCCTCTAGCTGGAAGAATATTCTCTTTGAAAAGCAGTTTTGTTCCATCTGCTAGAGCTTGAAGAATTCCCAAAGGACCGGCGTATTCAGGCCCAATACGTTGTTGTATTCCTGCAGATATTTCTCTTTCTAACCATACAATTACTAGTACACCTATTGTGATTCCCAATACAAGAGTCAAAATAGGGACAAACATCCATATGATCCCATAGACCTCTTTTAAAGATTCTAATCTGTAAAAGGAATTGATATCTTGTACTTCTGTTGTATAAATTATCATTTCAACGATCAACTTCTCCCATAATGATATCTATGCTACCTAGTATCGTCATAATATCAGCCAATTTCATTCTTTTAACTAACTGAGGAAGAATTTGCAAATTGATAAAACCCGGCGGGCGAATTTTCCATCTCCAAGGAAAACCACTTTGATCCCCTATCAGAAAAATTCCTAATTCTCCCTTTGGAGCTTCCATTCTCGCATAAAGTTCTTGTCTCGGTAATTCAAATGTAGGAGAAGGTTTTTTACTAATGAATCGATATTCAAAATCATTCCATTCTGGATCCCTTTTTCGATCAAAGCATCGGATTTCTAAATTCTCATAGGGACCCCCCGGAATTCCTTCCAGGGCCTGTTGAATTATTTTTATGGATTCCGTCATTTCACCGATTCGGACTAAATAACGAGCTAATGAATCTCCTTCTTTTTGCCACTGGATTTCCCAATCAAATTCGTCGTAACACTCATAATGATCAACTTTACGAAGATCCCATTTGATTCCAGATGCTCGTAGCATTGGGCCGGATAAACCCCAATTTATTGCTTCTTCTCCACCAATAACGCCTATCCCTTCAACTCGTTCTAAAAAAATAGGATTTCGCGTAATAAGTTTTTGATATTCAACAATTCCTGTTAAAAAATAATCGCAGAAATCCAAACATTTATCTATCCAGCCATAAGGTAGATCGGCCGATACTCCTCCGATACGAAAATAATTATGCATCATTCTCATACCGGTGGCAGCTTCGAATAGATCATATACTAATTCTCTTTCTCTGAAAATATAGAAAAAGGGGGTCTGTGCACCAATATCTGCCATAAAAGGTCCAAGCCATAATAGATGAGAAGCTATACGACTCAACTCCAACATAATTACTCTGATATAGCTGGCTCTTTTAGGGATTTGAATATTGCCCAATTGTTCTGGTCCATTTACGGTTATTGCTTCCGTGAACATAGTGGCTAAATAATCCCAACGCGTTACATAAGGCAAATATTGTATAATTGTTCGGTTTTCCGCAATTTTTTCCATTCCTCTGTGTAAATAACCTAATATGGGTTCACAGTCAACAACATCTTCACCATCTAGAGTAACGATGAGACGAAGAACACCGTGCATTGATGGGTGGTGAGGTCCCATATTGACTATCATAAGGTCTTTTTCTGTAGCTGATAGATTCATAAGTTTTTCCTTGATTCATTCTTACATGAATTGTTGAAAACGAAAAGAAGTACATCAAAATGAAAAATCTAATAAATCGACTAATTCAAAATTTTCAAATTAACGATTTTTTGATTCCCGAATATCCAACTCACTAATTAATTCTTTATAACGTATTTTATTTTTCTTTGATAAATAAGACAGCAGCCGTTGACGTTTTCCTAGAATTTTACGTAGACCTCTCTGAGATAAATAGTCTTTTTTGTGCAATTCCAAATGTGAAGTAAGTCTTCGTATCTTATTGGTGAAACTGACTATTTGAAATTCAACAGACCCCTTGTTTTCTTCTTTTTTTTCTTGAAAAATAACTGAGATGACTGAATTTTTGACCATAAAACAAAATTTTCTCTCCCCCTTATTTTTGAATGTGAATTTTACTGATCAGTAATAATAATACCAGTCATTTTGATATGCACAATGATTTTAAGTTCGTTATGAACTTTATAATTTTTTTCAAATAAAATGAATCAATCCGGTTTTCAATTTGATTCGTATAGGGATACAAAAGAGTGATAGAGATTTCTACAAAAGAGAAAATCTTTGAGTTCAAATAATAGGATTTTGTTGATTCATTTGTCGATCTAATTGATATGTATGTCATTAAATTAGTATCATGTATCAGAATGGAATGTAAGACGATCCTTGTGCCCATCTATTTGTTTTCATATACCCGACACGGTACATAATAATATATGAGAAAATGTACCATTAACGAATTTTCAAACGCGGATACATATGTATCCTTACCATACTGAAACGACTGCCATTATTAGTATTAAACCAATAGCGATTCATACAAGCTAAATCTTCTAATCGATAATTGGGCCAAAGAAAGAACTTTAATTTAATTAGTTTCTTTTTATCACTATCAAGATGTTTGTTTTTATTCAAAACTTGACCACAATTTTTTACATTATTTAAAAATACTGGATTTCTATGCATACCATTTTTATCCCTTGAATTGAAAGAAATTCGAATTCGCAATTCTCGCCGGTGGTTAGTGGATAAAATAGTTTCAGGAACAAACAAATCATAATGATTTTTGTCTTTATTTTCAGTCATTTTTTGATGTCTTGCAATGGATTCATCAAAATTCTTTTTATCAATATAGTTTTTTTCTTGGTATCTTTGATTAATTTCTTGTTTATTTTTATGAACCAATGAAATACTTATAGTTTGATATAGAATAAATTGTCCGTCATTTTTGACAGACAGACGAACTGGCTCGATAATCAATATTCCTTTTTTCATTAATTCTCTAAGAGTTAAATCCTTCTGACTCATCAAAATATCCAGATTCATTTCTCCCCTGTGAATAGAGGATATAACAATTTCGTTTGGATTTATCAGTTTAAGCAGGAAACTAGATGCTTTGATATTATTGATTATTCTTTTATTTAAAGAATTATCCCATCTCAATTGAAAACGCAAATACCTTTTTAGGAAAAAAGCAAGCTCTGCTTTCGTGTTGCTCTTGGATTGTTTTTTCTTTCTACGTTTTTTTCTGTCTGATTTACCATAATCTTCTCCAACATCTTTTTCTTGGTTTGAGAGAACGGATCTAAATTTTCCTTGTTTTTGTGCATCTGATACAAGATCCCCTTCACCTATGGGTTCTTTTTCTTCTTGATTTCGATTCTCTAATGCAAGAATTTTTTTTTCATTCGGTGCTATAAGGGGGTCCCTTTTTTTATTTTCAAGAATCTTTTTATTAATGTTTCCATTTCCATTAAAATTTAAAAGAAGTAATTTGATTGGTATGATCCATGGTTTAACCTTATATGCATTATATAGTAGCACAAATTCTGGGAAGAACCAAAGTTCCAGATTCGCTATAGGACAACTTAGTATTTTTTCATTCATTCCCATCCAATCAAAAGGGCTTCTTTTTTTATTGGATGGGTTGCTTTCTTGATCTTGATCAATTGTGAAATAAAAAGAGTCCCTCTTATTAATTTTATCAATTTTTTGATAATTATTAAGCACAGTCTTAATATTTTTGTTACCCTTGGTACTGGTATTGACCCAGGACTCAATATCGGCCTTATTTCTAAGACAAAAATGAAGAATTCGCCAATTTAAAAATTTTCTATGCGAAAATTTTCCCATAGCATCTAGAATATCGTCTTCCCCTAGATAATTATGGAGAGGGATATCCCCCAGTGTATCAAAAAATTTGCGTTTCTCCATGTTGTAATTATAAGAAATCTCTTCCCTCTTATTTACTTGTAATGGCGATCCATAAGTATATGAGTCCCTCTTATCTTGATAATTAATAGATTTATATGATAAAAAATCATATCCATAGTGTTTTTTAAAATTCGATTTTTTATATTTTTGTTCTTGATTCAGTTTATATTCTTGATTCAGTAATGAATTCGCTTGAAAATCCTTTTTTTTTTCGTAATGAATTAATCTTTCTTTTTCATCTGAATCCCATTTTGTTAAATCTTTATTTTGAGCCATATAGTGTTGATTGACTCTATTTCGCCAATGTCCTGGTACTAATCTAAGCCATCTACTCTGAAATAAATCGTATTGATAATGACTCCTTAACCAGTTTTTCCATTCATTCATTCCATAATGCCAAAAGATTTTCTGTCTTAACCCATAATGATATCTTAATCTGGAATGAGATATTCCTTGTTCTTCAAAATAATCTTTTATTTCATTTTTAAGAAAAAGAGATGTTCCGTGATATTGAAGGATAGGTTTGAATTTATAAAAACTAATAACTTGGGTTTGTGATAATTTGTAAAATACATATGCTTGTGAGAGGGAGGATAAGTCACAAAAAGCTTTTGCATTTTTATTTCTAATACTACTATTAGAAAGTGAGTTTTTTATAGTTGCAATAAAATGAATTGTATTTTTAGTTGTTTTATTAATTCTTTCTTGATTTGCTTCATTATTGTAAATGAATTTCTCAATTATTTTTTTTGTTGATTCAAGAAAAAGTTGTGTATTGGTTCTTGGAATATTAATGATATATAGAAGAATATCTATGTATATCTTTTCAATGAAAAATTTTATAAAAAAATAGAATTTACGGATTAATCGAATATTTCTTCTTTTTAATATTTGCCAAAATTTTTTTGATGATTCTAATATTTTATCCTGATAACTTATTTTGTTAGAACTACTATTTATTTCTTGAGTTAGAAATTCGTTTTTCTTGTCTTTTATAATTTTTTCTATTTGATTTTTGATTGTGTTTGTTCTCTTAGTCAGATCGTTTATTTTTTTTTCTGTTAATGAATAATTTGCCCACTCCATAGATTGAATTTGAAGGGATAATGTGTGAATCATCTTATTACTGATTATCGAATCTTTTTTAGTTTCGCCCAATTCATATATTTCTCTCAACCTAAAAAATGGAATTGGATTTCTTTTTGAAAGTTCTTTTATTATGCCCTTTAGAAATAGAATACTTTGAGTGATCCATTTTTTTGTTTCTTTTGAGACTTTTCGAAACAATTTTGTTTTTTCTTTTAAAATTGTTAAAGCTATAAAACAGTTAGTTTTCCATTTTTGAATTTTTTTTTTTAGTTCTTTAAAAATAGGCTCAAAAAACGAACGCCGTTTTCGAGGAGAACCGAAAGGTAGTTCAGTTTCCATTCCCCAAACTGTTAAAAAGCAAAAATCAATCTTTTGACCTTTCGTTTTTTTCATTGGATCTTTATGAGAGGTTTTTTTCATTGGATCTTTATGAGAGGGTTGTAGTTTAAATCTGTGCCAAGGTTTCAGGCAAAAAGTAAATAGGATCTTTATCTGAATACCTTCTCTTAACCAGTTTTTTGGAAATTCTGTTTGGGATAACGGAACACCATCATAAGTGCATTTAACATGCATTTCTCGATTCCAATCCTTGAAATCCTCGGACCACTCAGGAAATTGGAATAATAACATACGGGCAATGTTTTTAGCTATTATCAATGAAGGTAATATAATATATTTTCTAAGAATCGATTGTGTTATTAACAGGAAGCTCCTTATTACTTGAGCAAGTAAACTCCTAGCCCAAGTTTTTTCTATTTCTAGCCGCATTTTCTCTTCTCTTTTGTATTTTTCTCTTTTGTGCTCGTCTTTTTTCTTAATCTTTTTTTCTGTATAATCATAAATTTGTGATTCTTTGTTTTTATATATCCAATTTCGAGATATTAGTTTAATCGGCCCAGAAATATCAAAAGAAAAAAAGAGGGGTTTGTCTACTCTGTCCAAAAAAAGTGGGGAATGTACATTTGCTTGAAACAGTTCCCAAGTAATTGTTTTACGTCTTTGGGCACGCATGGAACCTTTTATTATGTCTCGACGAAAATCCGGTTGTTGCGAATAGCGTATCAAAGCCACTTCGTCTGGTTGATCAGGATCATTAGCATCCTTGGTATTAGTATAAGTCTTGGTCTTTGCCTGGTTATTAGTAAAAATCACTAAGCGCTTGTATTTTCTTGAACGAATTTCAGGCTTTGCTGTTAACTTTTCCGCGGTTTCTCCGTCCTCTTGTTCTAAATTTTTGATTAATTTGTATGACCATCGAGGAACTTTTTTACTTATTTCTTTTATTCCAATAGATTTTTTTATAATTGTTTGATTGTTGGGATTAGTTATAACTATATTGAATAACAATTTCAATATTTTGACTCGATCCTCGGAATCGATATTTCCCTGTTCATCTTCTGTTAATGTCAATAAAGAGAGTTCTTTTTCTGTTGATAATGGTTTTATATTGAGTGTATCTATTGTCTGTTCAAATTCGTGATAATCAGTAGTAAGAAGTATAGCATGAATCTTATTTATCCAAAATGTATCCGTGTTTTTTTTTTTATAAGTTTGATTTATGCTTAAAGGTGAAAACCCTTTTTTGATTCTTCCGCGGTAGGGTCCATGCAAGAAAGGATCATATATTTTAGGCAAGTATTCTCTTTTAGTTTCATTATTAGAGAATCGAGTCCTTTTTTCAAGTAGGCCCAGATCATTATCTAAGGATTCGACTCTATTTATAAACTCCTTACTTAAATTTATTCTTTTAAGTTCATTGATAAAACTCCAATCAGTATACAATTCATCAGAAACCAATTTGAAAAAATATATTTTTTTTTGTATCATTTCTCCAAAAGTTGCTAAACTAGGTGGATACGTAAAAGCTATTTTTTCTTTTCCATCACTTTGGCATGTATAAAAAAAATATTGTGACATTTCATTTTTTATAGCATTTTCAAACCGGTCATTTTTTATATATCGAAAAGGTCGATTCCATCGTTTATAATCAAAAAGAAGCGTCACAAGAGGTTTTTCAAACCATAATAAATATTTATCTTCTTTTTTTTTTAATATTTCTAACTTCGAATTTTCTTGACTCCCATCCAGATAAGAAGTTTCATAAACTGGGCTATTTTTATAGTTATAGTATGTCTCTTTAAAGCGAAAGTGGAGTTCGCCCTTTTCTTT